ACAATGGACGCCGTTTATTCTTATTTTTTCGTATTTTGATTTTTCTTGAGTTGAAAACAAAAAAGTCGGATTATACGTGAAATCTTTTTTGGAATTGTATATTCAATGATTCACTAACCGTAATGAAATCTCAAATCATAATAAAATATATTATCTATATTTTAGAATAGAATTCTAATAGAATATTTAGAAAAAAAGAAAAAGCGGGTAGCGGGAATCGAACCCGCATCGTTAGCTTGGAAGGCTAGGGGTTATAGTCGACGTCGATTCAGTGCTTTGAACGTCTCTAATTCAAAACCGAACATGAAACTTTGGTTTCATTCGGCTCCTTTATGGAAGGAGAGTAAATTCTTAGATCTAAGATGTGAACAAAATGAACAAAATTATACCCATAACACCTACGTCAGCTTTTTATTTGAATACAAAAAAATGAATTGCTTTCTAGATGATCCTTCTAGGAGAAGGTGATTTTGACAATCTTTCTAGTTACTTCGTTCTCTATTTCTATTTCAGAGGATCCTAAGGAAAAGGATTTTTTTCCACCGAGCTAAAACAATACGCCGATGTCTCTAGTAAACCAAAGTCATCGCTGAATAGCTATTTTGCTCCAATTTCTTTTTTTAGAAAGAAAAAATGGAGGATTTAGTTACGATTAGAAATCGATCTTTTATCTTTAGCCATGGATCTTTTACTCATACTTATTCAATTGTAAGTCTTGGTCCAATTCAAAAATTATGTTTCGCAATTTCATAATCCAACTTTTCCATTTAATTTATAAGTGATTCATGGATACAAATCACGAGAATCCGTATTTTTTTCTCGAATTTCTTATTGAGAGGTAAAGGATTAAACCCTTTTAAGAAATAAAGTTTTTGATCGGAATATGAATAAAACCGAAAGACCCTTTAACTATTAGGGGTTAATAGAACGAATCGCACTTTTACCACTAAACTATACCCGCTACAATATGATTATTGTATACAAATGGACCTTTTGTCTAGCAAGATAATTGAGCATGATCAAGATAGGATTATCAAAGAATTGTCAAAATGTAGAGTGCTGGACTTTTTCACGAGTAGATTCAAATTTAATGAGATTTGGAAAAGAGGCTCCATTTAATTATTTATTTAAATATTTATTGAAATTTAATTCAAAATTGAAATTAAAGTTAAATAAATAAAGTTTTCTCTTTTGCTGAAGAAGTTAGATACGGATCAAAAAAACACTAAAATCATAACGGAAAAAATGTATTGTGGAAGAATTGATAGTTTCTTTTTTAGTTCGGGTAAAATAGAATAAGTATAACAAGAAAAGAATGTAAATAGTATTTCTTCTTTATTGTCGTTGCTTGAATATTTTATATTCAATTGAATATAATTATAATATATATAATAAAAAGTCCTTTTTGCTTTCAAATCAGATAAATCATTATTTATCTATAATTCTAATTTGTTGGAACAAAAAAAAAGAGCCCGGCTAGGTACTGACCAGGCCGGGCCGTGAGAATAAGAAGGGCCTTTCGAACAAAATCAACACAAAGAGGTCTTGGTTATTTTTTTTAGTTCGATTGTTGGCGCGGTCGAGTCCATCTTTTAGATATTAGATAAAGGAAATTCCTGATTCGTGGATCTCTCTATATAGAAATAATAGAATAGAGAAAGAAAAGAGATAAAAAAAAACTCTTTAGATTATGTGTAATGTAGTAATTCTCTTTTTCAATCGGGAGAGATGGCTGAGTGGACTAAAGCGTCGGATTGCTAATCCGTTGTACGAGTTATTCGTACCGAGGGTTCGAATCCCTCTCTTTCCGTTTCCGTTGATGACTTTATTTATTTATATAACTTTAATTTATTTATATTATTTTTGATTTCTTTTTTTTTTTCAAATTTTGAAAATCTTAGTGAAACGTGTGAATAGATAAAATCCTAAGAAAATTTGAAAATTAACCAAGGAAACCTTTTGTATTTTATTCTTCACGTCCAGGATTACGCCCCGGATCATTAGATAGGAATCCAAAGATAAAGAGAGAAACAAAAAATATCACTACGGTATAAACGAAGAGTTTCAGAGTAAGCATTACACAATCTCCAAGATGATTTTTTAGAAAAAAAAAGAAAATAGATCTTCCATTTTTCTACCACATATCCTATTTTGATACCAAGAAATGAGGTTTTTTCTAGAAATGTATTGTCACAAATGCATTTGTTTTTCATTAAAAAATTGCGTTTATATCCAAATTTAGATATTGTGAGAGACCCTAATAGGGTTAGGGTCTTTGACTGGATGGCTGGAAGGCTCAAAAACGAGGAAATGGGGGTAAGCCTGATTTATGGCGACTATCCACGAATTTCAATGTATGAATCAGGGATTTATACTATAAAACTTATCTGATTTTATTTTATCAATTGTTAGAATTTTTTCTCGAGGAAATCATGCATTTTCTAGGATATTATTATTTAGGATCTTATCGAAAACTTACAGCAGCCTGCCAAACAAAAGCTAAGAGAAAAAAAAACAGAGGTATGACTGGCATAACATCTACGATTGGATTCAAAAAAGCATAGGCTTCAGGCAATTTGCCGAAGAAAAAACTACTCGAATAAAGGGGCGAATTAATACAAATACAGATTAAACTAACGATATTAAGCATAACAGACATTTTGTTCTTGGAGATAATTGCATTTTGGTTGCCTTTTTGATATAAGGAAAAAGAAAGTAAGGTAAGATAGACAAAAATCCTTCTTTTCTTTGAATCCATCCAACCAAAAATTCTCCAATTCTCAAAGGAGAATAGAAGAAATCATACTTTCATACAATATCTTAATTGAATTCTATGTAATGATCAATAAATTAAGTTGAATTCTGTATCTATATGTATCAAAATCCTAGTACCGGTCTATTCTATTATTCTATAGATATAGAAGATCTATATTCTATAGATAGATTCTCTATCTAGATATATATTTAGATATTTATTTGGGCTGTAGTTGACAAACAACCAATAACAATATTATTGTTTCTTAGTGTCGATTAGCAATCGAAATGGGGCGTGGCCAAGTGGTAAGGCAACGGGTTTTGGTCCCGCTATTCGGAGGTTCGAATCCTTCCGTCCCAGCGCGGATCCACTTTTTATACTGCATTATTCCCATATAAACTATATCATAATATAAAAAAAAGTGGGGGGTGGATAGGCATAGGCTATATTAATTAGAAATTTAAGCATCTGTGTCTGCTTGAATTTCATTAACAAATGATCAAGTTCCATGTTCTATAGTATGGTATTTATACTATATCTATAACAAACAGTGACAATTGTTCAGTCTATCTGATAGATATGAGAAACCTTCCCTATTTTTTTTTCGATTTTGATTTTCGTAATCTTATTAAAAAAATCAAAATTCAAATCTTAACTTACATTATTTTTTCTACATCTCATTCTCATGAAAAAAAATGGATTTCTTTCTTTTTTTCTTTGATCTATTTCAAATTTTTATTTGAAATTAGTGATGAGTCAATTCAAAAAGAAAGACTGATCTTCCTATAAAGATCAAAGGCGATGCTTTTTGTCCAATTTTATTCAAATCCAATCAAATTAAATAATGATGTTTAATTTAAATTAAATAGTGAATTTCACTTAGAAAAATTTTTAATGATTTGGAATCTTTGAAAAAGTAGAAAATCATTTAATTTATCCTATTAAGTCACTTGAAAATGTAGATTCAAAAACTTATTCATTTTTATTTATATTAATATATATCTATAATTATTATTAATATAAATTAATATTATTTTAATTTAATTATTTTATTTATATATTTCTATATATAGATTTCTTTTTTCTTTCTATTATCTATATATTCTATTAGTAATTAGTATGTTAAATATGTTCAAAATGTTGTCTTACTAAGATTTTTTCAGAAAAATCTTGTTTCATATATTCATATATAGAAGAAAAGGTATAGATTACGATGTCTATGGACAGCTGAACCGATGACTATTCATGATTCCATGATTGAATCAATTCCATACCGGTATACCGGTTCCAAATTAGAGGAATGTTATGGTAAAACTTCGTTTGAAACGATGTGGTAGAAAGCAACGTGCGACTTGAAGGATATGACCCATTGTGGATTTTTACATCCATCATTTTAAATTTGTCTAGGAATGAGGTGCTCTTGGCTCGACATTGTTTGTTCTGTTACACTTGAACCCTTCATTTTTTGTCGGGTTGTAATGTAAATAGTCCATGATGGAGCTCGAACAGAAAGTATTAATTCATTTCTCAGGGGCAAGGATCTAGGGTTAATGCCAATCAACTGGAACAACTTCGTAAATATATGGAAAATTGAAAGGATCCAATTCGAGCAAGTTTCCAATTCAAAAGCAAAACTTGTTGAAATTGATCCAAAAATTTCGATTCAATGTGTATCATGCTAGAATCAACCATCCATAGGATTCTATGATAGAAAGAAATCAAAAAGGGTATGTTGCTACCACTTTGAAAGGATTAAGAAGCACCGAAGTAATGTCTAAACCCAATGATTAAAAATAAGAATAAAGGGTTTAAAAACAAGGAAACACCCTTTGTAATTGTTAATTCTCTCGATAGTCTCAATAACTGGATCCGACTAAAGAATCCAAATAGAATTTGAAATAGTTTAATCGGGATAAACGAAAGGGAGTAAAGACTACTCAATAAATGAAATTGACTAAAGATTTTCCTTTGAGCTATTTAAGAGTTATCCGATTTGAGTTATGAGTACGAACTGTTTCTTTTTCATTTTTCAAGAAGAAAAAGACTGAAATCATAGTCTAATTGATATTCATTTTATAGGTCCATTTGTCATTTAATTTCTTATTTATTAGAATTAGATACATAGGCAAAACTTCGAATTAAATCATTTTTTCTCGAGCCGTACGAGGAGAAAACTTCCTATACGGTTCCAGGGGGGGTATTGTTCATCTATATCTATCCCAATGAGCCGTCTATCGAATCGTTG